TACTAATAGGATGCCCCGATACGTTACAAAATTTCGCTTTAGCCAATGCTCCTATCAAAGGAATTGTGGGGACTATAGTATCAAACTTATTAATAGAAACATCTATAATAAATGAATTTTCTAACATTTGACTCCTTACCACACAAGGCTTTAGCCGTAAACTTGAAAGATGGCCCAGAAAATCGAGGGAGTGCTTGGAGAATTGGTTTATTTGAATTCTATCTGGTTGAGGCCACAAGTCAAAATAACCTTGACAAAAATTGACAAGGTAATACTTCCATTTTTTTATCAGAAGAGGTGTTCCTTTTGAAGCCAGAATGGCTTTTCCTTGATATCTGACATAATTCATGTCAGGATCCTTGAACAACCATAAGGTGGTCTGAAAATTTTTATGAAAAATGAAGAAAAACTTGTCTATTTTTCGATAAAAATGTGTTCGCTCAAGAAGGGCTCTATACGATCTTGATCGTAAATGAACAGATTGTTTACGGAGAAAAACGAATATGGATTCGCATTCATATATATGAATATTATATAGGAACAAGAAAAATCTTTGATTCTGATTTGAAAAATTCGAAATATCGATTTTTTTTTGAGTAATCAGATTATTCGAATTCTGAGACTCGTAGAGAAAGAATCGTAATAAATGCAAAGCGGGGGTATCCTGTATCCAATAGCGAAGGGTTTGAATCAAGAGTTCCAAATGGATGGGGTAGGGTATTAGTATATCTAAGGCATTATTTAAATGTGATAATTTATCCTCTAAAAAGGGAAATGTTGAATGAATTGATCGTAAATTATGAGATTTTGCTATTTCTTTCGCTTCTAGGGAAGGTACTAATCGCAGAGGGAATGGAATTTCCACAATGAGTGAAAAACCCTCTGATATCATTTTAGAATAAAAATGCTTCTTCTGATTCTGATCACGAAATGTATTTTGGTTAAAATCATTATCAAAGAGAATCAAATGCTTCTGTTGATACATTCGAGTAATTAAACGTTTTGAAATTAGTGAACTGGATTTATTGTCATAACCTAAATTTTCGAGAGGTTCAGAAAGAATCGATCTATTTAAACCATGATCATGAGCAAGCGCATAAATAGACTCCTGAAATAGAAGTGGATATAAGAAGTCTTGTCGTCGAGATCTATCTATTTGGAAATATCCTTGTAATTCTTCCATTGAAAATGAGATTTGAACCAAAGACCGAGGGTTTCTTGGACTATCAAATGATACATAGTGCGATACAGTCAAAACAAGGTAGATAGTCAGAAAATGATATCTACCCTGAAGATAGATAAGCTTATCAAGGGATTCTCTTTTTTTTTCATCCAACCAATAGGTTTGTGTTCTTTAATTAGGATATTGAAATAATAAGAAATCCTTTATTTTTGCAACCCGATCGCTCTTTTGATTTTAGAATTGATTCTATTTATCTTCTATTTATCAATATACCGTTTCTTCTACACATTCGTCTCCACTCAATAAGAGTGGAGATAGTTAATAATTAGGATTCAAAAAAAAAAAAGAAATAAAGAAATGGAGAATCCACTTATTTTTATGGTTATGGGAGAACCTTTTCCCGAATCAGGTACTAATATATTTCTAACGTCTAATTAGATCGGGAAATCATTCGAATTAAGAAGAGAAGCTCGTTGCTTTTTGTTTTCTATATTCTATAATTGGATCCTTGCGGCTCTATCCATTTATTCACTCGACCCATATTGAAATAGAATATAAGAATTCAAAGAATACTTTGTATTGATCCGGTAAGGATTAAGAATGAAGTGCTCTTAGAGTTCTTCCTTAATTCGTTAATACGACATGCTGTTTTTTCCATTCGTTCTCTTCTCTTTCAGGATCAGTCGTGGTCTTACAAACTCTACCAATGGTATGGATGAATTCGTTGCTTCATCCAAATGTGTAAAAGATTCTAGTCGCACTTAAAAGCCGAGTACTCTACCGTTGAGTTAGCAACCCGAGTGTATAGATGAATCATAATAAAAATAAAGAGATTGCAAACCCCATCTAGAATTAGAATTCGGAGAGAAATAGATTTACTTAATTGAAAATTACCATAATGAAATTCTATTTATTCAATACACTATTGTCAATATAAAATGAACGTTGACAAGCACCTGGACAGAAAGACCCTATGAAGCTTTACTGTTCCCTGGGATTGGCTTTAGGCCTTTCCTGCGCAGCTTAGGTGGAGGGCGAAGAAGGCCCCCTTCCGGGGGGCCAAGCCGTCAGTGAGATACCACTCTGGAAGAGCTAGAATTCTAACCTTGTGTCAGGACCTACGGGCCAAGAGACAGTCTACGCTAGACAAAATCAAAAAGAAATCAAAGTGAAAAAAAAAAGGACTAGTGCTGTATTGACACTAGCTACGTGCAGTGCACACGTAGCTAGTTTTTGAACGAATTAAAAAATTCGTTTCCACCAAGGTTTGGTTTTTTTTCTTTTCCTATCATATAGGATCCTGTTCCCCCTTCGGTCGTATTTTTCCAATTCCACAGTCATGTTCCCCCTTTGGTCATAGTGTATGACCTCGAGGGTAGTGTTGCCGGCTCTATCTGTCGTTTTGTTCGAAACATAAGTCACGTTCTGCGGTTGTGGGTAATACCAAGGACTTAGCAGATTAAACCACTTCATCATTATTACACCTCCAAAACAGAGCACGTACTTATACTCGATCGAATAATGCTTATCCAGATATAGATATAGTTGGATAATTCGATCGACACAAATTACAAATTATGAGTATTTCTACCCAATTTTCTTTTTTCGAAAGATACTGGGAGATCGCCACCCACATAGATAGGTTGAATATCGATTTTTCAAATAGCCTCCAAACCAGTAAAAGGTACTTCCAACCGAGAAATATTTTCCAAGCTTCTATATTAAGAAAATACTTGAAAATCAATTCTATAAACCTTTTTATATAGAAGTACCAAATTCGAATTATCATTTTGATTATAATAAGTATAATCAAAATAACCTCTTTATACGGTTTCAACTTGTGATCCAAACTAATGCGGGCTTGCTGCACCACATAAAAAATGACTAGAATCATTTTGATTCTACCTCCTATATTTTAGATTTTTTTTTTGTTAATATTAATATATATTATATTAAGTAATAAGTCGTATCCTAGATACGGTTTCAACTTGTGATCCAAACTAATGCTGCTGCACCGCATAAAAAATGACTAGAATCATCTAGAATCATATTGATTTTACCTCCTATATTTTCTATTTTTTGGGGGGTTATTATATTAAGTATTAAGTCAGATCCTAGATGAAGAAATAGTAGGCCTCTGCCCTACTCATCCGCCACTGGAAACACCACTTCCCGTCCGACTTGCATGTGTTAAGCATGCCACCAGCGTTCATCCTGAGCCAGGATCGAACTCTCCATGAGATTTATAGTTGCATTACTTATAGCTTCCTTGTTCGTAGAACAAAAAAAGAGGATTCGGATTAAAAAAAAATCCTGAAAGTTCTTGAAAAATTTTTGCTTTCTTTAAGATATTATAAACGGTTCTCGTAGGCTCAGCTCCTTTTTCAATGAAATGAAAAATAGCAGGAAGATTTAAAGAAGTTTGATTATTGATCGGGTCGTAAAGACCCACTTTACAAAGAGCCCTTCCATCTCTTCGGGATCGAACATCAATTGCAACGATTCGATAGATGGCCCATTGGGATAGCTGTAGATGACTACAGCCCCCCTTAGAAACGTAAGGGAGGTTTTCTCCTCGTACGGCTCGAGAAAGAATGATTCGAAGGGTGATCTATCGATTCGAAAATCAAGTGAGAACCCCAATTCATCAAAAAATCATTTTTTTTATAGCTCAGGTTGTTGGATCATTCTTACCCAAAGAAAGAGTGAAAAGGTCCTAAGGTTCATTCATTTATTGAGCTCTCTTTAACTCCCTTTTTGTCTCGTTTAGAATCAATTTTCCTTTTTTTATGAAAATGAAATTGTTGAGACAATTGAAAATGGCGTTTTCTTGTTACATGATATTTTAACTTTTTTTTTTTGAATCGTTAGGCTTAAACATTACTTCGGTGATCCGTAATCATACCAAAAGGGTAGCAACATCCCTTTTGTGATTTCTTTCTCTTTAAAGAATCATACGAATGGTTGATTCCCCTCGATTCGATACACTTAAACCTCTTGCTGGAATTGGATTGTTTCCATTTCTTTCTTATTAAATAAGAAATAAGAGTCACGAAGTTCGTCTATTAATTGCTGTGAGCCATAGATCCCTACCTCTGAGAAATGACTCAATCATTTCTTCTCGAGCTCCATTGTATCCTATTTAATTAATTACTTACACGTTCACGAAAACGAAAAAAGGGTTCGTGGAAAGTGGAAATAAAAAACAAATTTTGTATGTCGAGTTCAGAGCACCTTCTATACTCGAACTAGAATCTTCAAAAAATAAAGAAAATGATGGGTGTTAAGAATCCATAGTTCATCATGTCCTTCAAGTCGCACGTTGCTTCCGACCGCATCGTTTTAAACGAAGTTTCACCATAAAACTGCTTTCCTTTAGAACCCGTCTGGAATTGATTCAATATGGAATCATGAATAGTCATTGGCTGAATCGAAAGTATAGTAATTGATATTGACTTTTATCAATTACTAATTGGTATTCTACATAAGGTATAGAATACCTTGGAGCGGAAGGATTCGAACCTTCGAATAACGAGATCAAAACCCGTTGCCTTACCACTTGGCCACGCCCCACTACACATTGACCACATACGGATTCCATCCTTTATAGGCACAGAGGAAAAAGTTCTCTTTCTTCGAACTAGTAACTAGAAGAAAGAAAAGTGTGGGATGTGCTGGGACGAAAGGTTTCGAACCTTCGATATTCCGGGAACAAGACCCGGCGCCTTACCACTCGGCCACGCCCCACATCCATCCCACATCCACAACTTCTAGAGTTGTTTCTTTTTTTTTTTCAATCAATTGAATATTATTGAATAATTTTAATGAATTGTCAAATCACAATCAATAAAAACCTCTATGGAATCCGTTAGATTGGTACTAGGATTTCACACAACTAGTTAGAGAATTCCACTGAATTTATTGATCATTAGATAGAATTCAATTAAGATATTGTATGAAAGTATGCTTCCTTCTATTTTCGTGCGAGAATTGAGGGGTTTTTGATTGAGTACGTAAAAAAAGCAGGATTCTTTTGTTCATTTTCCCCGTTTATCCCTTAATCAATAACTCAAAACTCAATCAAATACAATTATCTCCAAGAATGAAATGTTTGTTATGCTTAATATCTTTAGTTTTATCTGTAGCTGTCTTAATTCTGCCCTTCATTCGAGTAGTTTTTTCTTTGCTAAGTTACCCGAGTCTTACGCTTTTCTTAATCCAATCGTAGATTTTATGCCAGTCATCCCTGTGCTCTTTTTTCTCTTAGCCTTTGTTTGGCAAGCTGCTGTAAGTTTTCGATGAGATCTTTATTTAATACTGTCCTACAAAGATTCATGATTTAATCAATAAAAAAAAAAACTAACAATTGAAAAAAGATCGGATCTCTTACATTATGATATGAACCCTCGATTCAAACATGGAAATTCTTGAATAGGCGCGATGAATCTGAATCATCTCATTTCCTCGTTTTGCCCTTCTTCACCTTCCAGTGAACAAGAAACTAGTAAATCCCCCCACAGTAACTGTAGATATGACAGAGAATTTGGATACCGAAAAGATATTAGGTTTTTTCTTTTTTGATTTATCTCTAAACCACTTCATCTATTGGTTTGGTGTCAAACCTAGAATATGGGGTATAAAAATAGATAATCTATTCTCCTTTTCCAAAAAATAGGATCTTATCCTGGAGATTGTATAATGCTTACTCTTAAACTCTTCGTTTACACAGTAGTGATATTTTTTGTTTCTCTCTTTATCTTTGGATTCCTATCGAATGATCCAGGGCGTAATCCAGGGCGTGAGGAATAAAAAAAAAAGGATTTCTTGTTGTTTGATTTATTCATTTTCTTATGAGTTTCTCTATTACAGATAGTGAACTATGATAAAAGAGAAAATAAAAAAAAAAGGGGTCTCAAGATTTTTTTTTTGAATTTGAAGTCGAAAGAAAATATTAAGCCGTCGGAAGAAACGGAAAGAGAGGGATTCGAACCCTCGGTACGAAGAAGTCGTACAACGGATTAGCAATCAGCCGCTTTAGTCCACTCAGCCATCTCTCCCAATTAACAAAGGATAATGACTATGTTACCCCTGAAGTAAAGAAAAAGTATTTCAAAAATAGAAAAAAAAAAAAGAGTGAAGTTGGTACGTTAAAGAGTACCCTTTGAATTTTATTTCATCCGATCCGAAGGGTCCGTCCTTTATTTGATTCCCCCACCTGGCCGGGTCGGTACCTAGCCAGGCCATTTCTTGTTATGCTATATAGTTCTTTTGGGGCAGGTCTTCTACTAAATAACCCCTCAAGAACACACATTTTTTCAAGGTCAAAAGGCCCTCCTTTTCTTATCTCATTAAGTTTCTCCAGGAAAAGACCCGAGCACTCTCATTTCCAATTGAATTTAGGATTTTGTCCTTAATCCTATCTTTATTTATTATATTACATTATTACATAGAGTAATGTTCTTGTTCGACAAATGGTCCATTCATATACAATAATCACAATGTAGCGGGTATAGTTTAGTGGTAAAAGTGTGATTCGTTCTATTAACAACTGAAATAGTTAAGGGGTCTTTAGGTTTTATTCATATTCCGTTCCGATTAAAAACTTTATTTCTTAGAAAGGATTGAATCCTTTACCTCTCAATAAGCGATTTGAGGAATCATATACATTTTCGTGATTTGTACCCAAAAGTCCATTATCAATTTTCACATTGGAGTAGGGAATCGCGAAGCATAATTTTTTTGCGCTGTATCAAGACTTAACAATTGAATGAGTATTAAGTAAAGAATCCATGGAGGAAGATACAAAAGTGTACTTCTAATCGTAACTAGATCTTCAATTTTTTCATTTGAAGAGGTTGAAGCACAATAGCTAATAAAGGACGACTTTGGTTTACTAAAGTTATCGACATTTTATTTCAGCTCGGGTGGAAACAAAAATTTCTTTCCTCAAGATTCACGCAAGGAGAAATAGAGAACGAAGTAACTAGAAGGACTTTTCAAAATACCCCTCGTCTTCTAGAGGGATCATCTAGAAAGCAATTTGTTTGGTATACATTCAGACAGAAAAGCGGACATAGATCTTATGAAGCAACTTCTTTTAGTTCGTTTATGGCTTAGATTATGGAATCCAGCCATCTTCCATAAAGGAGCCGAATGAAATAAAAGTTTCATGTTCGGTTTTGAATTAGAGACGTTAAAAATAATGAATTGACGTCGACTATAACCCATAGCCTTCCAAGCTAACGATGCGGGTTCGATTCCCGCTACCCGCTCTCTATTCATTATGAGAAGGATGAGAAGGATGCGTGTATCATAAA